CGAAAATGACTTTATTCTACAAATCATAAGGATATTGGAACACTATATTTTATTTTTGGTATTTGAGCAGGAATAGTTGGAACTTCTTTAAGATTATTAATTCGAGCAGAATTAGGTAACCCAGGCTCTTTAATTGGAGATGACCAAATTTATAATACTATTGTAACTGCACATGCTTTTATTATAATTTTTTTTATAGTTATACCAATTATAATTGGAGGATTTGGAAATTGATTAGTACCATTAATATTAGGAGCCCCTGATATAGCTTTCCCACGAATAAATAATATAAGATTTTGACTTCTTCCACCATCAATTACTCTTTTAATTTCTAGAAGAATTGTAGAAAATGGTGCTGGTACTGGGTGAACAGTTTACCCACCTTTATCATCTAATATCGCTCACGGGGGGAGATCTGTAGATTTAGCAATTTTTTCACTACATTTAGCTGGTATTTCCTCAATTTTAGGAGCAATTAATTTTATTACAACAATTATTAACATACGATTAAATAACTTGTCATTTGATCAAATACCATTATTTGTTTGAGCTGTGGGAATTACAGCATTCTTATTATTATTATCACTACCAGTATTAGCGGGGGCTATTACCATATTATTAACCGATCGAAATCTAAATACATCTTTTTTTGATCCTGCTGGTGGGGGAGATCCAATTTTATATCAACATTTATTTTGATTTTTTGGACATCCTGAAGTATATATTTTAATTTTACCCGGATTTGGTATAATCTCTCACATTATTTCCCAAGAAAGAGGAAAAAAAGAAACTTTTGGGTGTTTAGGAATAATTTATGCCATAATAGCAATTGGTATTTTAGGATTTATTGTTTGAGCTCATCACATATTTACTGTAGGAATAGATATTGATACTCGAGCCTATTTTACTTCAGCCACAATAATTATTGCTGTTCCAACCGGAATTAAAATTTTTAGTTGATTAGCAACATTACACGGAACTCAAATTAATTATAGCCCATCAATTTTATGAAGATTAGGATTTGTATTTTTATTTACTGTAGGAGGATTAACAGGAGTTATTTTAGCAAACTCATCCATTGATATCACCTTACACGATACTTATTATGTAGTAGCTCACTTTCATTATGTTTTATCTATGGGAGCTGTATTTGCTATTATAGGGGGGTTTATTCATTGATATCCATTATTTACTGGATTATCGATAAACCCTTACATATTAAAAATTCAATTTTTAATTATATTTATTGGAGTTAATTTAACATTTTTTCCCCAACATTTTTTAGGTTTAGCAGGAATACCTCGTCGTTATTCTGATTACCCTGATTCATACATTTCATGAAATATTGTATCATCTTTAGGATCTTATATTTCTTTATTAGCAGTAATACTTATATTAATTATTATTTGAGAATCAATAATTAACCAACGTATAATCTTATTCTCATTAAATATATCCTCTAACATTGAATGATTACAAAATCTTCCACCAACAGAACATTCATATAATGAACTACCTATTTTAAGAAATTTCTAATATGGCAGATTATATGTAATGGATTTAAACCCCATTTATAAAGGAATATCCTTTTTTTAGAAATGGCAACATGATCAAATTTTAATCTACAAAATGGAGCTTCACCTTTAATAGAACAAATTATTTTTTTTCATGATCACACATTAATTATTTTAATTATAATTACTATCTTAGTGGGATATTTAATAATTAATTTATTATTTAACAAATATATTAACCGATTTTTATTAGAAGGACAAATAATTGAATTAATTTGAACAATTTTACCAGCTATTACACTAATTTTTATCGCCTTACCATCCTTACGTTTACTTTACCTATTAGATGAATTAAACAACCCATTAATTACCCTTAAATCAATCGGTCACCAATGATATTGAAGTTATGAATATTCTGATTTTAATAATATTGAATTTGATTCTTATATAATTTCTCCTAGTGAATTATCTTTAAATAATTTTCGTTTATTAGATGTTGACAATCGAATTGTTTTACCCATAAATAACCAAATTCGAATTATAATTACAGCAACAGATGTTATCCACTCATGAACTGTACCTTCCTTAGGAGTAAAAGTAGATGCTAATCCAGGACGTTTAAATCAAACCAACTTTTTCATTAATCGACCTGGAATTTATTATGGGCAATGCTCAGAAATTTGCGGAGCTAATCATAGATTTATACCTATTGTAATTGAAAGAATTTCAATTAAAAATTTTATTAATTGAATTAATAATTATTCATCATTAGATGACTGAAAGTAAGTACTGGTCTCTTAAACCATTTTATAGTAAATTAACAATTACTTCTAATGAAAAGAATTAGTTAATTTATAACATAAATATGTCAAATTTAAATTATTACACTTAAAGTAATATTCTTTTATCCCACAAATAATACCAATTAATTGAATATTATCTTTTTTCTTATTTATTTTAATTTTTATTATTTTTAATATTATAAATTATTATATCTTAAACAATAAAAATATTATTAATAATAAAAATTTTTTTAAAATGAAATCAACAAACAATAATTTAATTTGAAAATGATAAGTAATTTATTTTCAATTTTCGACCCCTCAACAAACTTATTTAATTTATCAATTAATTGAATTAGAACATTATTAGGATTAATTTTTATTCCTTACAGATTTTGATTAATTCCTAATCGACACTATTATTTCTGAAATTTTATCTTAATAAAATTACACAATGAATTTAAAACTTTATTAAAAAATAATTATTTTCAAGGATCAACTTTTATTTTTATCTCATTATTTTCATTTGTTTTATTTAATAATTTTTTAGGATTATTCCCATATATTTTTACTAGTACAAGTCATTTAACATTATCACTATCCATTTCTCTCCCATTATGATTGAGATTTATGTTATATGGGTGAATTAATAATTATCAACATATATTTTCTCACATAATTCCCCAAGGGACACCAGCTGTATTAATACCATTTATAGTGTTAATTGAAACAATTAGAAATATTATTCGACCAGGAACTTTAGCAGTACGATTAACAGCTAATATAATTGCAGGACACCTATTAATAACTTTATTAAGAAGAACTGGATCTAATATAACATCTTATATAATTATATTTCTAATTATAATTCAAATTTTATTATTAATTTTAGAATCAGCAGTAGCTGTTATTCAATCTTATGTTATTGCTATTTTAAGAACTTTATATTCTAGAGAAGTAAATTAATTAAAACAAATGAAAATTAATTTTAATCACCCATACCATTTAGTTGATTATAGACCTTGACCCTTAACTGGAGCTATTGGAACTATAACATTAGTTACAGGAATAGTAAAATGATTCCACAATTTTAACATTAATTTACTAATAATTGGTTATTTAATCATTATTTTAACCATATATCAATGATGACGAGATATTTGCCGAGAAGGAACTCTCCAAGGTAAACACACCATTTTAGTAACAAAAGGACTTCGATGAGGTATAATTTTATTTATTGTATCTGAAATTTTATTTTTTGTATCATTTTTTTGAGCTTTTTTTCACAGAAGTTTATCCCCAAACATTGAAATCGGATCTACTTGACCACCAACAGGAATTATAACATTTAACCCATTTCAAATTCCATTATTAAATACTATTATTTTAATTAGATCAGGAGTTACTATTACTTGAGCTCACCATGCTATAATAGAAAATAATTATTCTCAATGTACTAAAGGATTATTTTTAACAATTATATTAGGAATTTATTTTACAATTTTACAAGCATATGAATATTTAGAAGCCCCATTCACAATTGCAGATAGAATTTATGGATCAACATTTTTTATAGCAACAGGATTTCACGGATTACATGTAATAATTGGAACAATATTTTTAATTATTTGCTTAATTCGACATTTAAACGAACATTTTTCTAGAAATCATCATTTCGGATTCGAAGCTGCAGCATGATATTGACATTTTGTTGATGTAGTTTGATTATTTCTTTATATTTCAATTTATTGATGAGGTAACTAATTTGTATAATATAATAAGTATATTTGACTTCCAATCAAAAAGTTTAAATAATTTTAATACAAATAATCATCTTAATAATAACAATATCTTTAATTATTATATTAATCTCTAATATTATAATAATATTATCTATTATTTTATCCAAAAAATCATTCACAGATCGGGAAAAATCTTCTCCGTTTGAGTGTGGTTTTGATCCTAAATCTTCAGCACGAATTCCATTTTCATTACACTTCTTCTTAATTACAATAATTTTCTTAATTTTTGATGTTGAAATTGCCTTAATTTTTCCAATTATTAAATTATTTAAATTAGTTAATTTTATAATTTGAATAAAAATTAGATTTTTTTTTATTATTATTTTATTAGTTGGTTTATATCACGAATGAAACCAAAATATATTAAACTGAACAAATTAGTTAAAATAGGATTATAGTTTACTTAAAACATTTGATTTGCACTCAAAAAATATTGAATATACAATTTATCTTAAAATAAGAAGCAAAACTGCATTTAATTTCGACTTAAAAGAATGAGTATGATTATACTCCTTATTTGTTAATTGAAACCAAAATAGAGGTATATCACTGTTAATGATAAAATTGAATAATTATATTCCAATTAAAGAGAAATATAAAGTTTAAAATTAAGCTGCTAACTTAATTTTTAGTGGTTTAATTCCATTAATATTTCTTATTTATATAGTTTAAATAAAACATTACATTTTCACTGTAAAAATAAATCATCTTTTTTTATAAATAAACACACTTAATAATTAATATATTACCACCTATCTAAAGATAATTATTATCTCCCTAATATCTTCAATATTATGCTCTATTATAAGCTATTTAAATAAATTAATAATATAAATAAAAAAATTATAATTCATAAAACAAATCTAAATAAATAAATTTTAAAATTATTTATTTGATAAATATTATAAAATGTGGAGTAATTTTTCACAACATTAAACATCCCTCAACCTCTATATAATTCTCTTCAACCATAATCAATATTCTTTAATAATTTTTGACCATAATTTAAAAAATAATATCTTACACCATAAGTTCTTAAACTTGGCATAAATCATATTAAACATAAAAATGATCTTAAATTATAAGTCATCAAATGTTTATTTAAAGAATTAATATTTATATTACTAATCAAATAACCTATAATTAAACCAACCACTCTAACATAAATTACTATTAATTTCAAATTGAAAGGTAGATAAATCATGTGTGGATAATAAAAAATCAATCACATTAATATTCTACCTCTAATAATTCTTATAAATAATAAAATTAATATACTTTTAATTATCACATAATCTTCATCATATAAATTATAAATACACAACAAATTATAATCGTTTAACATTAAATACATAGTTAAACGAATAGAATAAAATATAGTTAAACCAGTTGAAATATAATATAAAAAAAAAATTAAAAAATTAAAATTTCTAAATCTTACCATATCTAAAATTAAATCTTTTGAATAAAATCCAGCTAAAAAAGGAATCCCACATAAAGCTATATTAGAAACATTTATACATAAACAAGTTATAGGAATATATAAACTAATACCACCTATAAACCGAATATCTTGTATATCATTTATTAAGTGAATAATAACTCCAGCACATATAAATAATAAAGCCTTAAATATAGCATGAGTTAATAGATGAAAAAAAGCTAATATGGGTATACCTATTCTTAAAATTCTTATTATTAACCCTAATTGTCTTAAAGTAGATAAAGCAATAATTTTTTTTAAATCAAACTCATAATTAGCTCTAATTCCCGCCATAAATATTGTTAATCTAGAAATTAAAAGTAAAAATTTAAAAAATAAAGTATCAACTAACAATAAATTAAAACGAATCAATAAATAAACACCAGCTGTAACTAAAGTTGAAGAATGAACTAAAGCTGAAACAGGGGTAGGAGCTGCTATTGCAGCAGGTAATCAAGATCTAAATGGAATTTGAGCTCTCTTAGTTATAGCTGCTAAAACAATTATACCCCCAATATAAATTATGCAATAATCATTTTTTATAAATTCTAAATAAAAAATATAATTTCAACTACCAAAATTTATTATTCAGGAAATAATCATTAAAATTAATACATCACCAATTCGATTTGAAAGAACAGTTAATATACCAGCATTATAAGATTTTAAATTTTGATAATAAATTACTAAACAATAAGAAACTAACCCTAATCCATCTCAACCTAATAAAATTCTAATCATATTAGGACTAATAATTAATAAAATCATAGAAAAAACAAATAACAACACTAAAACAATAAAACGTGTTAAATTTAACTCAGAACTTATATATCTTTTTCTATAATAAATAACAACTGAAGAAATTAAACAAACAAATATTATAAATAATAAAGATATTCAATCCAATAAAATCGATATAACAATACTAACAGAGTTAAAAGAAATAATTTCCCACTCTAAAAATAAAACCATGTTATTTATAATAAAATATAACATAAAAAAAAAATTTAATAATATAAATATAAATAAAAACAAAAAAAAAATAAAACAAATAGAAAAATATTTTTTTTTAATAATTTAAAATGAATTTTATTCATTTTTTTGATACCACAAATCAATATTTTAATTAAATTATTTAAATAAAATCAAATCATACTATAATCAATTTTTATAACTAAAATATTTAAGGGTAATCAAGGTAATATTAATAATAAATATTCGCGAGATGTACCCATATAAAATCTATATATCCCATAATAATACTTCCCAGGTTGGGGGTAAGAGTATAAATATAATCTATAACCAGCTCTAAAAAAAGAAACTAATATCAACATCAATATTGATAAAGAACATCAACTAATTAAACTATTAATTAATATAATTTCCCCCATTAAATTTAAAGAAGGGGGGGCAGCTATATTGGAAGATAATAATAAAAATCACCATAAACTCATAGAAGGTATAAAATTAATTATACTTTTATTAATTAATAAACTACGACTGTTAATACGCTCATAATTAATATTAGCTAAACAAAATATACCAGATGAACACAAACCATGACCAATTATTAATAAATAAGATCCTAAAAACCCTCAATAATTCATAATTATAATCCCACAAATAACAAAACTCATATGAGCAACAGAAGAATAAGCAATTAAAGATTTAATATCAACCTGACAAAAACATTTCAAACTAATATAAAATCCCCCCAATAAACTAATAATAATTCAAACATAATTTAATTTTATATTAATTTCTTGTAAAAAAATTATAATTCGTAATAATCCATACCCCCCTAATTTTAATATAATCCCAGCTAAAATTATAGAACCTGAAACAGGAGCTTCTACATGAGCTTTGGGTAACCACAAATGAGTGATATATATGGGTATTTTAACTAAAAAAGCTAAAATTATTCTAATATATAACAAATAAAAATTTATATTAAAAAATTTTAAAAAATAAATTATAATACAATTAACTTCATTAAAAATATAAAAAATACCCATTAATAAAGGTAATGAAGCAAACAAAGTATAAAATAATAAATATATTCCAGCTTGAATACGCTCTGGTTGATAACCTCAACCAATAATTAACATTAAAGTAGGAATTAATCTACCCTCAAAAAATAAATAAAATATAAATAAGTTCATAACTCTAAAAGTCAAATATAATATTAACAATAAAATAATAATATTAAATAAAAAAAAACTATCATAAAATTTTAATTTAAATAAATTTTCTCTGGCAGTAATCATTAAAACACAAATTCAAATTCTTAACAAAATTAAACCAAAAGATATTAAATCACAAGAATATATATAACTTATATTAGAATATATATTAACATTTAAACTTAAGTTTATAAATAAAAATACTAAAAAAAATAAAATTATTTGAACCATTCAAAATATATTCTTTATAAAACATAAAGGAATCACAAAAATTAATATAATTAAAAATTTTATCATTAATACTACAATAAGTTAAAACTTTTAAAAAAATCATTACCATGAGTTCGAATTATAGAAACCAAAATAGATAACCCTAAAGCACCTTCACAAACTGAAAAAACTAAAAAAACTATTAACATATATACTTCATAATTTAATATTAACAAATAACTTAAAAAAAAAAAAAAAACTCTTAAAACTATAAACTCCAAACTTAATAAAATAATCAATAAATGTTTATATTTAGAAACAAAAATTAAATTACCAACAATAAATATAAAAATAATAATAATATATATATATTTAATTATCATTAGTTTTTATAGTTTAAATTAAAACATTGGTCTTGTAAACCAAAATTAAGAAATTTCTTTAAAAACTTCAAAGAAAAAGAAAATTCTCCATCAATAATCTCCAAAATTATTATTTTTATTAAACTATTCTTTGATATAACAAAAATATTTTTATCAACTATCATAATTATTTTATCAATCATAATAATTTTCCTTAACCACCCACTATCTATTGGATTAATAATTTTAATTCAAACATTATTAATATGCTTATTATCAGGAATATTAATTAAAACTTATTGATTTTCTTATATTTTATTTTTAACATTCTTAGGAGGACTGTTAGTGTTATTTATTTACGTATCAAGAGTTGCATCAAATGAAATATTTAACCTATCTTTTAATATAAAATTAATAATAATAATCTCACTTACAATAATTATAATAATACAAATTTACTCATATAATTTTGAAAATTTAAACTGAATAAATTTGAGAAATAATATTAATGATAATGACAACATAATAAATATTTTATTTTTCAACAATGAAAATAAAATTAATTTAAACAAATTATACAACAATCACACTTATTTAGTTATAATAATATTAGTAATTTACTTATTTATCTCTTTAGTGGCAATTGTTAAAATTACTAATATTCATTATGGACCTTTACGATCAATTTAAAAAAATTAAATATAACCTTATTTATTATTTTAAATAAAACAAATGAAAAATAATTTTTCCAATTTACGAAAAACTCACCCAATCATTAAAATCATTAATGGATCATTAATTGATTTACCATCACCCTCTAACATTTCATCTTGATGAAATTTTGGATCATTATTAGCATTATGCTTAATTATTCAAATTATCACAGGATTGTTTTTAACAATATATTACACGGCAAATATTGAAATAGCATTTTATAGAGTTAATTACATTTGCCGAAATGTAAATTATGGTTGATTAATTCGAACATTACACGCAAACGGTGCATCTTTTTTCTTTATTTGTATTTACTTACATATTGGTCGAGGAATTTATTATGAATCATTTAACTTAAAACATACCTGAATAGTTGGAGTTATAATTTTATTTTTACTTATAGCAACGGCATTTATAGGTTACGTATTACCTTGGGGACAAATATCATTTTGAGGAGCAACAGTAATTACAAATTTACTATCTGCAATTCCTTATTTAGGAACCATATTGGTTAATTGAATTTGAGGAGGATTTGCAGTAGATAATGCTACTTTAACTCGATTTTATACATTTCATTTTTTATTACCATTTATTATTTTAATAATAACTATAATTCATTTACTATTTCTCCATCAAACAGGATCTAATAACCCATTAGGTTTAAATAGAAACTTAGATAAAATTCCTTTTCACCCATTTTTCACATATAAGGATTTAATTGGAGCTATTTTATTACTATTTTTTTTAATTATATTAACACTAATTAACCCTAACATATTAGGAGATCCTGATAATTTTATTCCAGCTAATCCTTTAGTAACCCCAGTACACATTCAACCAGAATGATACTTCTTATTTGCTTATGCTATTTTACGGTCAATCCCCAATAAATTAGGAGGAGTAATTGCCCTAGTTATATCAATTTTAATTTTAATTATCTTACCTTTTACTTTCAATAAAAAAATTCAAGGTATTCAATTTTATCCAATTAATCAAATTATATTTTGATTTTTTGTAATAATAGTAATTTTATTAACATGAATTGGAGCTCGACCAGTAGAAGATCCTTATATTATTACCGGACAATTATTAACACTTTTTTATTTCTCATATTTTATCATTAACCCACTATTAAATAAATATTGAGATAATCTTATTTTCAATTAATTAATGAGCTTGTAAATAAGCATTTGTTTTGAAAACTTAAGAAAGAGTAATATAACTCTATTAATTTATACTAAAATAATTAATTATTTTAAAAAAATAATTTAAAACCCATATAAAACAATAAAAAATTTAAAGAAATAGGTAAATATCTTTTTCAAGATAAATATATTAATTTATCATAACGATAACGAGGTAAAGTACCCCGAACTCAAATAAAAACAAAAGAAATAAAAACTAATTTTAAATAAAAATATAAAGATATATCATACCCCCCTAAATAAATTAAAACAAATAATATTCTCATAAATAAAATTCTAGAATATTCAGCCAAAAAAATCAAAGCAAATCCCCCTCTTCTATACTCTACATTAAACCCAGAAACTAACTCACTTTCACCTTCAGCAAAATCAAAAGGAGTTCGATTAGTTTCAGCCATTCTTGAAGATAATCAACACAAACTCAAAGGAAATATAATAAATATAAACCAAATAATATTTTGATAATCACTAAATTTAACCAAATTAAAATCTATAATTATAATAAGACTAGACATAAAAATTAAAGCCAAACTTACCTCATAAGAAATAGTTTGAGCAACAGAACGCAATCCCCCCAATAAAGCATAATTAGAATTTGAAGATCAACCAGCAATTATTACCGTATAAACCCCTAAACTCGTACAACAAAAAAAAAATAAAACACCCAAATTAAAACTAATTAAATTAAAATAATAAGGAATTAACATTCAAATTATCAAAGATAAAATAAATCTAATTACAGGAGAAAAATAATAAGAAAAATAATTTGAATACATAGGAAAAGTTTGTTCTTTAGTAAATAACTTAATAGCATCTGAAAAAGGTTGTAAAATACCAATTAAACCAACTTTATTAGGACCTTTACGAATTTGAATATAACCTAAAACTTTTCGCTCTAATAAAGTTAAAAAAGCAACACCAATTAAAACACCTAAAACTAAAATTAATAACCCAACAATAATTAAAATAATATCATTTATAAACAATACTATTTATATAATTAAAATTATATATTTATGAACTCTAAAATCATTACATTTTTCTGCCAAAATAGTCATAAAATAATAAATTCAATAAATTTTTTAAAATTTTTTTTAATTTAATAAAATTCAAATATAAATAATTTAATTAAAATACTCGATCCTTTCGTACTAAAATATTTAATTTTTTAAAAGATAGAAACCAACCTGGCTCACACCGGTTTGAACTCAGATCATGTAAGATTTTAATGATCGAACAGATCAAAAATTTTAAACTTTTGCATTTAAATTTTATCTTAATCCAACATCGAGGTCGCAAACTTTTTTTTTTATTTGAACTAAAAAAAAAAATTACGCTGTTATCCCTAAGGTAATTTAATCTTATAATCAATAAAATTGGATCAACTAACCACTTATTTATGTTAATTTTTTAAAAAAAGTTAAATATATTTTTTTATCACCCCAACAAAACATTTCATTTACTAAAAATTAAATACAAACAAATAATTTAACTAATAAAATAAATGTTAAACTCTATAGGGTCTTCTCGTCTTTTTAATTCATTTTAACTTTTTAAATAAAAAATTAAGTTCTATAAATTAATTAAGAGACAGTATATTTCTCATTCAATCTTTCATACAAGTCACCAATTAAGAGACTAATGATTATGCTACCTTTGTACAGTCAAAATACTGCAGCCCTTTAATTTTAAATCAGTGGGCAGATTAGACTTTAAATAAACCACAAAAAGACATGTTTTTGATAAACAAGTGAAAATAAATATTTGCCGAATTCCTTTTAATTAATTAAATTAAAATAACATCAATTTAAAACTAATAAATTAAATAATATATACTAATTTTATCATTATACCTAAAATTTTATAATTAAAAATTATTTTTTTATAAAAATTTAAATAAAACATTAAATTTTAAAAAAAAATGAAATTATTTATAATAAATTAAAATTTATTAACAATACAAATTATAAAATTTTCAAAATAAAAAATTATTTTATTATAAAAATTTAATTTTTAAAGCTTATCCCTTAAAATATAAAATTTAATTATAACTTAATTAATTAATTAATTAAATCATGAAAAAAAATTTAAAATTAAATTTTTTTCTAAAAAAACTAGATATATTTAAAAACGATTAACATTTCATTTCAAAATAATTATTTAAAATAGTTTTGCTACAATAACTTTAATAATTATTTAACTCTTTTAAATTCGAGAAATTAAAATTAAATTAAAAATTTTAAATAAACTCTGATACACAAGATACAATAAACGAAAATTACTTTTAAACAAATTTATTTTCAATTATTTCAAATTTATTTTACAATACTATTAATCTATAAAATTTTAAATTTTTTCTTTAAATAATACTTTAACCCCCATTAAATATTATATAAATTAAAATTAATTTTATTAAAATACAAATTTATTAATTTTTCCCCTCAAATTAATCAATATTATTAATATCTTTTCAATGTAAATGAAATACTTTTTATCAAGCTCTAATTTGATCTTTCTAGAAACACTTTCCAGTACCTCTACTTTGTTACGACTTATTCCAATTTATTTATGAAAGCGACGGGCAATATGTACATATTTTAATTTTTAATCATTCAAATAAATTAAATAAAATTACATTTAAATCCACCTTCACATAATTATTACAAATTATAATCCATTTTTAAATAAATTTATTGTAATCCATTATATTCTTAACTATAATCTGCATCTTGATTTGATTTAATTTTTATTTATAATTTTTAAATATTATATTTATTAAAAAATATTTATTTAACAACGATATACAAAATAATAAATTAAGTAAATTTATTCGTGGATTATCAATTAATAAACAGATTCCTCTAAATAAACTAAAATACCGCCAAAATATTTAAGTTTCAATAAATAATTATATACTATTTTAGTATTTTAAATTTAAATTTTGAATAATAGGGTATCTAATCCTAGTTTAAAAACAAAATTTATTAATTCACAAATTCAAATATAAATTAATTTAAAATTAAAATTTCACCTAATAATCTCAATTTTAAATTATATAAATTTTTCTATTTATTAAATAACTAATAAAATTCAATTTAATTTTTGTATAACCGCAACTGCTGGCACAAAATTTGTTAATAATTTCCATATTACTAAATCTTAATTTCTTAAATATTTAATATTAATTACTACTTTTATAAATAAATATTTTTTAAATAATAAATATTTAACACTAAAATTTATATGTAAAATAAACCTTAAATAAATTTTTTAAACCATATAAAATTTATTTATATGAGTATAATATTAAATAGATTTTTTTTTTTTTTTTTTATATTAAAATATTTAATATATTTAATTATTTTATGTATATATATATATATATGTATATATAGTAATTTAATTTATTAAAAAATATTTAATTTTTATTATAATTTATTATTTAATTTATTATTTTTCATATAATTATTATACATATATATATATAATTATTTTTCTTTTTTTTTTCTTCTATATTATAATTGAATATTAAAATCATGATTAAACATATAATATTAATTTATATTATATAATATTAATATTAAAATATGATTTTTAAAAAATTTAATAAATTATTTTATTTTATTAATTTTAAAATTTAAATTTAATTTAATTTTTAATATAAGTAAAACTAAAATTTTAACGCTAAATATGAATTAAGACTTATTTCAATTAATTATTAACTGAACCATCTTTTTTAATTTTACATTAAATAAATAAAAAATAAATATTAAAAATAAGCTAAATTTAAGCTTTTGGGTTCATACCCCAAATATAAAGGAAACACCTTTTTTTTAAAAATAAAGTGCCTGATAAAAGGATTATTCTGATAGGATAAATTATGTAAATAAAATTTACCTTTATTAATTATATTTTATAGAATTAAACTATATCTCTTAATATCAAAAATTAATGTGCATCTTACACTAAAATATATAATATACGTAAATATAAAGAAATTATAATTCTTTTAAGTTATTTTTCAATAATTAAATTTTATTTTTTATTATTTAAATTCAAATAAAATATTTTTTTTATTTATTTTATTTTTTAGTACTATAATTTCAATTTCATCTAATTCGTGGTTTGGGTGTTGAATTGGTTTAGAAATTAATTTAATAAGATTTATCCCCCTAATTTCTAAATCTAATAATTTATTAGCTTCTGAAGCAGCTTTAAAATATTTTTTAACTCAATCAATCGCATCAATTAATTTTTTATTTTATATTATCATAAAAATAATTATATTTAAAAATTTTGAAATTAATAATATTATCTCAATAATAATTAATTCATCAATATTAATAAAAATAGGAGCTGCCCCCTTCCATTTTTGATTCCCCAATATTGTTGAAGGGTTATCCTGATTTAATAATTTCATTTTAATAACATGACAAAAAATTACCCCCATAATTTTACTATCATATTATTTTAATAAAAATTTATTAATCTTTAGAATTTTTCTAAATATTATTGTTGGAGCAATTGGTGGATTAAATCAAACATCACTACGAAAAATTATAGCTTTTTCTTCAATTAACAACCTAGGTTGAATAATCTCTTCCATCATAATCAGAGAAAATTTATGATTTTTTTATTTATGTATATATTCATTTTTAATTAGAACAATATGTTTATTTTTTTATATGATAAATATATATTTTATTAACCAATTATTTATTGTAAATATAAAATCACTAATTAAAATTAATTTATTAATTAATTTTTTATCGTTAGGGGGTTTACCACCATTTATTGGATTTTTTCCCAAATGAATTATCATCAATTTTTTAATAAATAATAATTTTTATTTAATAACTTTTATTTTTATTATAATAAGATTAATTATATTATTTTTTTATATTCGAATTTTATATTCATCATTTATATTAAACTACTTTAAAATAAAATGATTTAAAATTTATATTAAAAATAATTTATTTTTTTTCATAAATTTTCTCTCAATTTTTTCAATTACAGGAATTATTTTAAGAACTATATTTTTTTTTTAACATAAAATTGAAAGGTTTTAAGTTAAAATTAAACTAGTAATCTTCAAAATTATTTATAAAGAAATTTATTCTTTAAGCCTTAATAATTAATTAATTATAACTTAAAATTTGCAATTTTATATCATTTTTTGAATATAAGACTTTTTTTAATAAAAGAGAAAATTTCTCGTTAATAAATTTACAATTTATCGCTTAAAACTCAGCCATTTTATTAACACCAAATATAAG